TTTCGTCCACTTAATATCCTACCTTTACTCAACGAATATTCACTTTCTATTATATTCAGCCAACCATCTTATTCAAATTAGAAGATATATGTCTACAACGTGTGATTAAATAAAAAACAGGAGAAAGGATTCTCCTTTACAGTCGATTTTATTCAACAATTGACCAAAAGAAAATATTAATAAATAATAAATTGCATGAACTTAGATCAATCAAATAATCATATTTATATGTAATAATTCGCCCTAAGCAATTTAATTTTCCCATTTAGATTGTATTCGATTTGAATAATGATAAAGAAAACAGAAGGGAAAAAAAATTTACAAAAAACGGGAGTTAGATTGATTCTCAAATCTGAGTGAATCTAATGGTTTACGTTATGGAAGAAAGACATGTATATGTGATATAGATATTGACTCGTTATATATGAACTAAAGATATATTTCATTTTCCCGACTACTGAGGTTCTCCTTTCGTATCGTTGTGGCTGTGAATTGACTGAATAAACAGATGGAATCAAGAAAAGATGGAAGAAGTGAAGTAACAGTTCGGAACCAAGAAATGGAAGAACGAAAGTTCTATGGATTCACAAAAACTCTGTGGATAGAAATGAAAAAAAAAAAGATATCGAAGTAGTTCTGATGATTCAATAATTTTATTACTAAAACTCGAAATTCTTAGTTACTTTGACTGTATGAATGCTATCGATGGAATAATTCAGTCATAATTCAGTGGTTGATTGTATCATTAACCATTTCTTTTTCTTTTTGTTGTTACGAGGAACTTATCATGAATCCACTGATTTCTGCTGCTTCCGTTATTGCTGCTGGATTGGCCGTAGGGCTTGCTTCTATTGGACCTGGAGTTGGTCAAGGGACTGCTGCGGGTCAAGCCGTAGAGGGGATTGCGAGACAGCCCGAGGCAGAGGGAAAAATACGAGGTACTCTATTGCTTAGTCTAGCTTTTATGGAAGCTTTAACGATTTATGGATTGGTTGTAGCATTAGCACTTTTATTTGCGAATCCTTTTGTTTAATTATTTAATCTTAGAAATAGTAAAAATATAATATGTATTTTTACTATTTTATTGACTTGGACTTGTCGTTTGCTTTTTCAAATTAGATCAATAGTTCACTCCTACAATTCCTTATTCGGTGAGAAAATAACCTATGGGAAGGGCTGATTTGCAGATAGGGAATTAGTATACCGACTCACTTTCACCCTTCCCATCCGTAGTCCAAGGAAAACTCTTTTTAGGAGATGTTGTAACAATCAAGGGGTAGTTTCTACTTGATAACATAACTCAAATATTTTTCAACTCGATTTGAAAAAAAAAAGAATAAATAACAAAGAGGAGCAAAGTGATAGAAAAAGAACTCTGGTCGATTTTTTAGTCTATCTATAAAAGGAGATGAGATTATATGAAAAATGTAACCGATTCTTTCGTTTTTTGGGGCCACTGGCCATCTGCCGGGAGTTTCGGATTTAATACCGATATTTTTGCAACAAATCCAATAAATCTAAGTGTAGTGATTGGTGTATTGATCTTTTTTGGAAAGGGAGTGTGTGTGAGTTGTTTATTTCAAGAATAGGCTGTATCCAATCAGCTGTACCCTTTTCCGTTATAACTAGGAAAGAAAGGTGCATGATCTCGCGAATTACTTCTTAAGAAATTATATGTAAGAACCACAGCATTTCGTGATTCATTGGCAAATCCACTTTGATTCTCTAGCAACCAATAAGGTGGGGCTCTTAAGATGGTTAAAGCAAACCGTTTGAAGTCTAGGCACAGCATGGTACTCTTTCGACCACTATTTTAATATCAGAGATGGTTTTGAAGTGAATATTTTATCGATATAGAACACTCATTTCGATAAAATGATTTGAACCACTTTTTCTAAAAATGGACATTTTCTCTGTTTTATCGAATGCTGAATTGACGACCTATGCCTTATGTATTAAGTAAGAAGAGTTTTTGGATTTCAAATGAAGAAAAAAAAAGAAACAACTTTGCTGACAATTACATATTTTTTATTTTGTCAGAAGAGTCCTCCAAGTATTTTGTTTTTGTATTCGATTCATTTTTTGACTATGAATAAAGAAGAGAGGATAGGCTCATTACATTCATAAAAAAGCTATGATAATTTATCAGCTATGATAATTTATCATAAGTAATTGAGCGTGAGAGCCAAATGAATCGAAAGATTCATGTTTGGTTCGGGAAGGGATTATGGAAGTTTTAAAATGAACAGAAAGATGATCTACTTTCATTAAGTGATTTATTAGATAATCGAAAACAGAGAATCTTGAATACTATTCGAAATTCAGAAGAACTGCGTGAGGGGGCCATTGAACAACTGGAAAAAGCCCGGGCCCGCTTACGGAAAGTGGAAATTGAAGCAGATCAGTTTCGGGTGAATGGATACTCTGAGATAGAGCGAGAAAAGTTGAATTTGATTAATTCAACTTATAAGACTTTGGAACAATTAGAAAATTATAAAAA